ATGCATTTTCTAGGATATTATTATTCAGGATCTTATCGAAAACTTACAGCAGCCTGCCAAACAAAAGCTAAGAGAAAAAAAAACAGCGGTATGACTGGCATAACATCTACGATTGGATTCAAAAAAGCATAGGCTTCAGGCAATTTGCCGAAGAAAAAACTACTCGAATAAAGGGGCGAATTAATACAGATCAAACTAACAATATTAAGCATAACAGACATTTTGTTCTTGGAGATAATTGCATTTTGGTTGCCTTTTTGATATAAGGAAAAAGAAAGTAAGATAGACAAAAATCCTTCTTTTCTTTGAATCCATCCAACCAAAAATTCTCCAATTCTCAAAGGAGAATAGAAGAAACCATACTTTCATACAATATCTTAATTGAATTCTATGTAATGATCAATAAATTAAGTTGAATTCTGTATCTATATGTATCAAAATCCTAGTACCGGCCTATTCTATTATTCTTCTATTCTATTATTCTATAGATATAGTCTATATCTAGATATATAGTTATCTATTTATTTGGGCTGGAGTTGACAAGCAACCAATAAGAATATTATTGTTTCTTAGTGTCGATTAGCAATTGAAATGGGGCGTGGCCAAGTGGTAAGGCAACGGGTTTTGGTCCCGCTATTCGGAGGTTCGAATCCTTCCGTCCCAGCGCGGATCCACTTTTTATACTCCATTATTCCCATATAAACCATATTCTAATAGAAAAAGAAGTGGGGGCTATATTAATTAGAAATTTAAGCATCTGTGTCTGCTCGAATTTCATTAAGAAATGATCAAGTTCCATGTTCTATAGTATGGTATTGTTACTATATCTATAACAAACAGTGACAATTGTTCAGTCTATCTGATAGATATGAGAAACCTTACCTATTTTTTTTTCGATTTTTATTTTCGTAATCTGATTAAAAAAAGAAAAATTCAAATCTTAACTTACATTATTTTTTCTACATCTCATTCTTATGAAAAAATGGATTTCTTTCTTCTTATTTCTTTGTTCTTTTCTTTGATCTATTTCAAATTTGTATTTGAAATTAGTGATGAGTCAATTCAAAAAGAAAGACTGATCTTCCTATAAAGATCAAAGGTGATGCTTATTGTCCAATTTTCTTCAAATCCAATCAAATTAAATAATAATGTTTAATTGAAATTAACATAGTGAATTTCACTTAGAAATTTTTTTTTTTAATGATTTGGAATCTTTAAAAAAGTAGAAAATCATTTAATTAATCCTATAATTAATCCTATTAAGGATAAGTCACTTGAAAATGTAGATTCAAAAACTTATTTATATATCTATATTATAGATATAAATTCATTTTAATTTATCTATTTTATATATAGATTTTTTTCTTTCTATTATCTATATATTCTATTAGTAATTAGTATGTTAAATATGTTCAAAATGTTGTCTTACTAAGATTTTTTCAGAAAAATCTTGTTTCATGTATTCATATATAGAAGAAAAGGTGTAGATTACAACGTCTATGGACAGATGAACCGATGACTATTCATGATTCCATAATTGAATCAATTCCATACCGGTTCCAAATTAGAGGAATGTTATGGTAAAACTTCGTTTGAAACGATGTGGTAGAAAGCAACGTGCGACTTGAAGGATATGACCCGTTGTGGATTTTTATATCCACCACTTTTTATTTGTCTAGGAATGAGGTGCTCTTGGCTCGACATTGTTTGTTCTGTTACACTTGAACCCTTCGTTTTTTGTCGGGTTGTAAATAGTCCATGATGGAGCTCGACCAGAAAGTAGTAATTCATTTCTCAGGGGCAAGGATCTAGGGTTAATGCCAATCAACTGGAACAACTTCGTAAATATATGGAAAATCGAAAGGATCCAATTCGAGCAAGTTTCCAATTCAAAAGCAAAACTTGTTGAAATTGATCCAAAATTTTCGATTCAACGTGTATCATGCTAGAATCAACCGTCCATAGGATTCTTTGATAGAAAGAAATCAAAAAGGGTATGTTGCTACCACTTTGAAAGGATTAAGAAGCACCGAAGTAATGTCTAAACCCAATGATTAAAAAGAGGAATAAAGGGTTTAAAAACAAGGAAACACCCTTTGTGATTGTTAATTCTCTCAATAACTGGATCTGACTAAAGAATCTAAATAGAATTTGAAATAGTTTAACCGGGATAAACGAAAGGGAGTAAAGACTACTCAATAAATTAAATTGACTAAAGATTTTCCTTTGAGCTATTTAAGAGTTATCCGATTTGAGTTATGAGTACGAGCGGTTTCTTTTTCATTTTTTCAAGAAGAAAAAAGACTGGAATCATAGTCTAATTGATTTTAGAGGTCCATTTGTTATTTAATTTATTATTTATTAAAATTAGATACATAGACAAAACTTCGAATTAAATCATTTTTTCTCGAGCCGTACGAGGAGAAAACTTCCTATACGGTTCCAGGGGGGGTATTGTTGATCTATATCTATCCCAATGAGCCGTCTATCGAATCGTTGC